ATAAGGAAGGAAAATCTCCCTCTCGGTCTATGATACCTAAACGGGAGAAAAATATGGATCAAACCCTTATTTATCTTAACCTTAGGTTAATTTCCTTCGCCGAAAGGGAGCAAAGTTGTCCCTACCTTACCTTATTAATTATACTTTTTATTTTCTTTTCGTTAGCTTTAAGTCTGACGAGAATAATATTCTACGACTAGCAATTCATTTATTTTCAAACCAACCCAGTTACTATCTATTATTTGATTGACTAATCCTTTATATTGCACCGGGTCAAGGGTTAAATGGCTTGGCACTTCCTTATGAGGGGATGAATTGAGAGAATTTTGAATCAGAGCTTTAGATTTTTGTTCATCCTTTGCTGTAATAATATCTCGGGGTTTGCAGCGATAACTTGGTATATCTACTATACGACCGTTTACTAAAATATGTCTATGGTTAACTAATTGGCGAGCTCCCGGAATAGTCGGAGCCATACCCAATCGAAAAAGAATGTTATCCAAGCGCATTTCCAGTAATTGTAGTAAAACCTGACCTGTTGGACCTTTGGCCTTTCCGGCGATACGAACATATTTAAGCAATTGGCGTTCTGTAAGACCATAATAAAAACGCAATTTTTGTTTTTCTTCTAGGCGAATACGATATTGGGATTTTTTCACAGAACCCACTTGCTTTCTAAAATCACTTTCATCTATGAGACTTTTTTTAGTTAGTCCCGGTAATGCCCCCAGGCGGCGGATTTTTTTGAAATAAGGTCCTCGGTAACGTGACATAAAGACTCCTTCCTCTTATTTATATTTCATTCTTATTGATGAAATTTCATTTTACAGAATAAAACTAAACTAAAACTGAACTAAATGATAAATCAAGTGAAATTTACTGAATGTACTATTATATAAAGAATAACGAGATGCGTTGGATAAATAAATATTCAGATCTTTACTTTAGATTCTCTATATAGAATTTACTTTAGATTTTCTATATAGAAAAAGAAAAAGAGGAACACATTTTTTCAATATTCTTTGATTTCAAAAGGATATTCTCAATGATGAAAAAAATAAATAGAGAAAAGCCTACTCTCAAAATCGAACCGATGACCTTCGCATTACAAATCCGAGGCTCTAACCACGGAGCTAAGGAGGCTGGCCTAACAGAAATTCGACATGCACAGGAATTCAATAAACTAGCAGAATCTTTACTGCTATTAACAATTCAATTAGAATACTAATTGAATTCCCTACTAGAGAAGATGAAAGAAGATAGACAAGAAATCAAAGATGAGAAAACACTTTTTCAAGAAAAGTAGAAAATAGAGGCGAGATCGGCATCTTATCTTGCAAATTGCTCATTTATGTTTTATAATTTAAACAAAGAAAAAGGAATGAAACGGTAAATTCTTAACCTTTATATCGACTCCTTTTAACCCACCTTCTATCCAACTTAATTGCAACTTGTTTGTCTTTGTCCTTATCCAACTTAATTGCAACTTGTTTGTCTTTGTCCTTATCCAACTTAATTGCAACTTGTTTGTCTTTGTCCCTACATAATCTAATTTCCATTCCGTAAATCTGTCAAAAAGGACCTTTTTGACAGATTTATCACTCATCAATCCAGATTGTATTTTTGGGAGTAGATAGGCGTAAATCTGTAACAGAAAGTATGAATTTAAATATCTGTGTCCCAAATCTGATTAACAAAGAATCAAGTTACATCTGTAACCAATAGTCTTTCTTTGAACTTTTTAGGTATTTGGTGTTTGGATCTAATGAAAAATTGGACATCTATGTCTTGAGACGACGAGTGAGTCAGACAGTTTATTCACTTGACTTTATGGCACGACTGAAGAAAGATTTCTTAAACCAAAATAAGAAACATCTATATAATGAGGAAGTGCTGTATGTAGTGTTATCGTTCTATTTCTTCTATTTGAGTGACAATCGTTTTTCTATTTTTTGTGAAAAATTTTTTTCATCCCTAAACTGTGAAAATTTAAATATTTAACATAGAATATCCATACCCGTAACAGTTGTTCAGTGGATCCTATTGATTGAATTACTTAAAAATGCAGATTTATGCGTAAGGAATTTATTCGTGTTATTTATGTTAGTTATCTTGCTTACTATATTTGTATTTTTGTATATATCTGCTATATATTTCTCTGAGTTTTTTCGTTTCGTTTGATATATTTATATCAAATATATTTAAATATATAAATGTTTCTATATTTATATCAAATATTTTTAAATATATAAAAGTTTCTATATTTATAGAAACAATGTTCCATTCATACAATAAAAGACGAAGTCTTGAGAAGATTTCTTCAGAAAAATTATTTATTTAAATAAATAAATAGAAGAAAAAGTATAGCTTATTATGGTTATGTACGGACTGAACCAATGACTATTCGTGATTCCATAATTGAATCAATTTCATAGGGTTTCAAAATGAGAGGAGTGTTATGTTAAAACTTCGTTTAAAACGATGTGGTAAAAAGCACCGTGCGACTTATCGAATCGTTGCAATTGATGTTCGATCCCGAAGAGACGGAAGAGATCTTGGGAAAGTGGGTTTTTATGATCCGATAAACAAGCAAACATATTTAAACGTTCCTGCTATTCTATATTTCCTTGAAAGGGGTGCTCAGCCTACAGAAACGGTTCGGGACATTTTAAAGAAGTCAGAGGTTTTTAAGGAACTTTGCCCCGCAAATTTCATTCAATTAATTAAGTAAATAAAAAAGGGGGGGATAGTGATTCTTATATAACTTTGTATAACTTTTATACTTTTTATCCTTCTACTAATAATTTATTCCCCTATCTAAACTTTTTTGTATCTATGTAGTGCCAATCCAACACAAGTCATTTTTTTTTATCTTATTTCAATTGAAATTGTATTCTTTTCTTAACCTTTATATTGACAAGAACGCATTGAACAAATATAATTCATTATGTAGTGCCAATCTATTTATTTCCGTCCCATAGGTTTGGTTTTTATCTTACTTTATTCAACTAATGGGTGCCTTGCATGTGCTTTGAACAATTTTTGATTGAAAAAGTGAATAAGATAAGGGATGATCGGCCCATTTTGGCATTGATTTTTTGTTTTTTCTTTTATCGTAAAATTGATTGTATTTTCGTCTGAGTTATTCCGTTTTCTCTTCCGAATCGATTAGAAAATGTGTTTTTAGGGTTTGATTACCTCGTCTAATCATTTTTTTTATTCTGATTGTATCTACATACTCTTTTATTCTATTCGGGTTGCTAACTCAACGGTAGAGTACTCGGCTTTTAAGTGCGACTAGGATCTTTTACACATTTGGATGAAGTGATGGATTCATCCATACCATCGGTAAAGTTTTGAAGACCACGACTGATCCTGAAAGGGAATGAATGGAAAAAATAGCATGTCGTATCAATCAAGAATTCTGAGAATATTTTTTTCTTGCCAGCTCGGTATAAAACTTTCTTTAACTTATTGGAAAGTAGCAAAATGTATTCAATTTCAAGTTGGGTCGAATGAATAAATGGATAAAGCCCTGTGGCTTCAATTAATTTAATTAATTAAATTATAAGGAAAGAAAAAGTAACGAGCTCCCATTCTGAATTTGAATGATTACCCGATCTAATTAGACGTTAAAAATATATTAGTGGCTGATACGGGAAGGGCTTCTCCCCTGAGCGGATTCTTTATTTTTTAATGAATCCTAAATATTACCATTCTCCATTCCACAATGGAGATGTGTGTGTAGAAGAAACAGTATATTGATCAAAAAATTTCCAAAATCAAAAGAGCGATTAGGTTGAAAAAATAAAGGATTTCTAAACATCTTGTTATCCTAGAACGAATATAAACTACTTCAATTAAATGGAAAAAGAGAGGATAGAGAATCTGATGATAAGTTTACCTGTATCCGAGGTATCTATTCCTTTCTTACTATAATAAATACCTTGTTTTGACTGGATTGCACTATGTCTCATTTGATAACCCCTAAAATCCTCGACCTTTGGTTGAAAGAGACTTGAAAATGGAGGAATTTCAAAGTGCTTTAGAGCTCGGTAGATTTCAACAACACGACTTCTTATATTCACTTATCTTTCAGGAGTATATTTATGCACTTGCTCATGATCATGGTTTAAATAGATCTATTTTGTTGAAAAATGCAGATTATGACAAGAAATTCAGCTTGCTAATTGTGAAACGGTTAATTACTCGAATGTCTGACCCGAATTATTTGAATCAGTCTCCGAATGATTCTAAACAAAAGCCATTTTGGGGGCGCAACAAGAATTTTGATTACCAAATGATATCAGAGGGATTTTCGCTCATTATGGAAATTCCATTTTCTCTACGATTGCTATCTTCGCTAGAAAAGCTCGAAAAGAAAGGGCAAGGTATAGTAAAATCCGATAATTTACGATCAATTCATTCAATATTTTCTTTTTTAGAGGACAACATTTCACATTCTAATTATGTATTAGATATACTAATACCTTACCCAATCCATCTAGAAATCTTGGTTCAAGCTCTTCGCTACTGGCTAAAAGATGCGTCGTCTTTGCATTTATTACGATTCTTTCTCCACGAGTTTCCTAATTGGAATAGTCTTATTACTTCAAAGAAAGCCGGTCCTTCTTTTTCCGAAAGAAATCAAAGATTCTTTTTCTTCCTATACAATTTTCATATATGGGAATACGAATCCGTCTTTGTCTTTCTCCGTAACCAATCTTCTCATTTACGATCAACATCTTCTAGAGCCCTTCTTGAACGAATCTATTTCTATGGAAAAATAGAGCATCTTGGAGAAGTCTTGTCCAGGGCTTTGCAAGCCAATTTGTGGGTGTTCGAGGATTCTTTCATGCATTATGTTAGGTATCAAGGAAAAGCAATTCTCGCTTCAAAAGGTACGTCTCTTTTGATGAATAAATGGAAATATTACTTTGTAAATTTATGGCAATCTTATTTTTACCTGTGGTCTCAACTAAGAAGAATCCATATAAACC